TCTCCCTTTGTAACGATCAAGGCTCGTAAGCCCATCGGTCCACACAGTTGTCCATGTACCAGTAGACGATTCGGCAGCTACTGCGGCCCCTGCTTCTTCCGGGGGAACTCCGGGTTGAGGAGTGACTCGAAAGGCTGCCAAAATATCGGTATCCTTGGTTTCATAGTCCGGAGTATAATAAGTTAATTTATAATCTTTAACCCCAGCCTTAAATCCAACATTTGCCTTCGTCTCTGTTTGTGGTGACATAAATCCCTCCCTACAGCTCATGAATTAGTAATTCTCAAAATAACAAGGTCTACACGACATGAATTAGGCGTTAATTAAACTTTTCACAGGAATCTTTCATAAAATTCTCAACTTATAAAAATTTTGAGGAATATTTCGTCATTTTATGGTAATCTTATCAACTAATCAGAATACTTGATTATTAACTCTAGTATTTGATTTTCCAAATCCATTATAGACTCTTTCCTATCTATGGTGCAACCTAATTCTTAACCTAATTCTTATTTTTGACTTTTTTGAATGGAAATCCATAACTAAATACAAATAGAATCTAAATACTAAGAAATTCCCTCTTGACCGTATTATATGGTATCGATGTAAATCCTAGATCTAAAAATATGTGGAATTTTTTTATGAAAGGGTCTCAAAAAGAAAAAACGAAAAAAAAAAAAGAGGATAGACGTGAATCAATAGGCCGAAATAAGAGGAGCCTATGAGATAGATATACAGAATCCTATTCGATAGATAATATATATGGGCTTGTCTATAATAATAGCTAAAGGAAAGATTTTCTCAAGATTCTTCTTCAGCTCCTTGAGATTTTGAGAATGGGTTGATTGAATTTGAAAATTGACTACTTGAATAAAGAAGTAAACACTTGAAATCTTAGATCAAAACACTAGGTATGGTTGATATGAATGAAATCGCGTGAGAACTCCCAGTTCGTATTGCAGTAACCGCTCAACTTGCTAGGGGACATTTCTTTTTCCCAGTTAGTTTCAATTCGATCCGTTTCGGAAAAATTTTAAAATTTTTTAGTTTCGTTATTATTATGAGACTCAATCCGACTACTTCTGGTTCTGAGGTTTCGAGGCTTGAAAAAAACAAGACAGGGCGTATCGGCCAAATCATTGGTCCGGTGCTAGATGTAGCTTTTCCGGCGGGCAAAATGCCTAATATTTATAACGCTCTGGTAGTTAAAGGTCGAGATACTCTTGGTCAACCAATTAATGTGACTTGTGAAGTACAGCAATTATTAGGAAACAATCGAGTTAGGGCTGTAGCCATGAGTGCTACAGACGGTCTAATGAGAGGAATGGAAGTGATTGATACGGGCACTCCCCTAAGTGTTCCGGTCGGTGGAGCCACTCTCGGACGAATTTTCAATGTGCTTGGAGAGCCCATTGATAATTTGGGTCCTGTAGATACTCGCACAACATCGCCTATTCATAGATCTGCGCCTGCTTTTATTGATTTAGATACAAAATTATCTATTTTTGAAACCGGAATTAAAGTAGTCGATCTTTTAGCCCCTTATCGCCGTGGAGGAAAAATCGGACTATTCGGCGGAGCTGGGGTGGGGAAGACAGTACTTATTATGGAATTGATTAATAATATTGCCAAAGCTCACGGCGGTGTATCTGTATTTGGCGGAGTCGGTGAACGTACTCGTGAAGGAAATGATCTTTACAAGGAAATGAAAGACTCTGGAGTAATTAATGAACAAAAGTTTGCAGAATCAAAAGTGGCTTTAGTTTATGGTCAGATGAATGAACCGCCGGGAGCTCGTATGAGAGTTGGTTTGACTGCCTTAACTATGGCTGAATATTTCCGAGATGTTAATAAACAAGACGTACTTCTCTTTATCGACAATATCTTCCGGTTTGTCCAAGCAGGATCTGAAGTCTCGGCCTTGTTGGGTAGAATGCCGTCTGCTGTGGGTTATCAACCTACCCTTAGTACTGAAATGGGTTCTTTACAAGAAAGAATTACTTCTACTAAAAAAGGGTCTATAACGTCTATTCAAGCAGTTTATGTACCTGCAGACGATTTGACCGACCCTGCGCCTGCTACCACATTTGCACATTTAGATGCTACTACTGTACTATCAAGAGGATTAGCTGCAAAAGGTATATATCCCGCAGTAGATCCTTTAGATTCAACATCAACTATGTTACAACCCCGAATCGTTAGTGACGAACATTATAAAACTGCGCAAAGTGTTAAGCAAACCTTACAACGTTACAAAGAACTTCAGGACATTATAACTATCCTTGGATTGGACGAATTATCCGAAGAGGATCGTTTAACCGTAGCAAGAGCGCGAAAAATTGAGCGTTTCTTATCACAACCCTTTTTTGTGGCCGAAGTATTCACCGGTTCTACGGGAAAATATGTTGGTCTAGTAGAAACAATTCGAGGCTTTCAATTAATTCTTTCCGGAAAATTCGATGGTCTTCCTGAACAGGCCTTTTATATGGTAGGGAACATCGATGAAGCTACGGCGAAGGCTATGAACTTAGAAATGGAGAGCAATTTGAATAAATGACCTTAAATCTTTGTGTACTGACCCCTAATCGAATTATTTGGGATTCGGAAGTGAAAGAAATTCTTTTATCTACTGATAGTGGACAAATTGGCGTATTACCAAATCACGCCCCTATTGCCACAGCTGTCGATATAGGTATTTTGAGAATACGCCTTAATGACCAATGGGTAACGGTGGCTCTGATGGGCGGTTTTGCTAGAATAGGTAATAATGAGATCACTGTTTTAGTCAATGATGCGGAGAAGAGTCGTGACATTGATCCACAAGAAGCTCAGCAAACTCTTGAAATAGCTAAAGCTAATTTGAGCAAAGCTGAAGGAAAGAGACAAACAATTGAGGCAAATCTAGCTCTTCGCCGGGCTAGGACACGAGTAGAGGCTATCAATGAGATTTCGTAAATGTGGGTTTGAATAATCAAAAAGATTCGATTGCGAAATTTTTGGTTGTTTTGTTTGATTTTGTCAATGAAATACAATCAAATCTAATCAAGCGGAATCAGATTTGGATGCAACGAAAAAAAAAGAAGGGGAGAAAATCACCCCTTTGATTGAGCCAATTGCTAATCAATTTCGACCTCTTATTATTGACGAAATAGTCAATTACAATATCCCCCGTGAATATTGATATTGATTCAATCAATAAGGGCTTATTCTATCTACGTGTCCCGCATAATCTTTTCACTATCCAAGTCAAAATCAGACGAATAGAGTTTTCTTTGTTCATAACATATACTCACTTAGATCGATACTAAAAGCTATACTAAGTGATTCTCGACTCGATATTCATTAAGAAAAATTCCAATATCTTCTTATAAGAAGATATCTTTATAAATAATAAGAACATGGACAAATAGGAAATCGAGAGAACCATTCTATGACAATTCTAAGCTTTCCCTCTCTTTTGGTGCCTTTAATAGGGCTAGTATTTCCGGCAATCGCAATGGCTTCTTTATCTCTTCATGTTCAAAAAAATAAGATTGTTTAGAACCGATGGGAGAAACTCTCAGTCATTTTGTTTTTAGACTTGTATCAGAACATAGGTATTTTTTTGAATGGAATATAATATAAGCGGCTTCCGCCGAAAAAGTCTTATGGCTGAAGAAAGAGGATATATGGAGAAATGGAGTATGGAGATATATTGAATGGGGTCATAGGAAGGATATGTTCTTAGTTTAGATCTAATCAATTTACTGAATTACTTTTGAATGAATTACTCCTAAAGGTTCACATCAAACTAGTACTAGTTGATGAGAGTTCCTTCGGAAACAAAAAGACTAAAGTCAACTTCATTTGTGGTATTCTCTCAATTCAAAAAAATGCAAGCGGGTCAAGTATGAGTTGTCGATCAGAACATATATGGATAGACCTTATAACGGGGTCTCGAAAAACAAGTAATTTCTGCTGGACTCTTAGCCTTTTTTTAGGTTCATTAGGATTCTTGTTGGTTGGAACTTCCAGTTATCTTGGTAGAAATTGGATAGCTTTATTTGCGTCTCAGCAAATCGTTTTTTTTCCACAAGGGATTGTGATGGCTTTCTATGGGATTGCGGGTCTTTTTATTAGTTGCTATTTGTGGTGTACAATTTCTTGGAATGTAGGGGGTGGTTATGATCGATTCGATCGAAAAGAAGGAATAGTCTGTATCTTTCGTTGGGGATTTCCCGGAAAAAATCGTCGTATCTTCCTCCGATTCCTTATAAAGGATATTCAGTCCATCCGAATAGAAGTTAAAGAGGGTCTTTCTGCTCGTCGTGTCCTTTCTATGGATATCAGAGGACAGGGAGCGCTTCCATTGACCCGTACTGATGAGAATTTGACTCCGTGGGAAATTGAACAAAAAGCTGTGGAATTGGCCTATTTCTTGCGTGTACCCATTGAAGTATGTTGAGAAATGGGAGAAAATTTCTTAGCAGGAGGGGAAAAATCAAAAATGTTATTTTTTTATAATAGATTTCTATAACATAACTTAACTGAACTTAACTGAGGTTTCTTCCGAACCTTCAGTTGAGCTAAAGGAGGTTTCTAGGGGACAAGTAAAAAAAAAACTCTTTTGGTTTTTGGGTCTTTTATATGGATGTAAATCTCCACAACTCAAAAAAATAATATATAACAAAAAGTAACAAATTGAAAGAATGGATTCATCTCACAATCAACCATTGGGAAATCCAAAATTTGCGCCCCTTTCTTTCTATCTTTTCAATTTGAAGTCCAATCTATCTCAAAAAAAATAGAGAAATACAGACTTGTTAGAATTGACACTTTAGATTGAGATACATCATATCTTCTCAAATTGTTTTTTCACTCGACACGCCTTAATTTCTCTCTTTTTGTACTCCTTAATGCCCAAACAATTGAATCCCTTATAAGGATTACGGATAACTAGCCAATTTATGTCTTGGGTTGCAGCTCTTTTTTGATCATCACAATAATATTCTTCAGAAACTTTCCTCCATTTTCTTCTATTCCTGATTTGGCATAGTCAGCGAAATTGTGGGAAAATCTTAGAGATTTTGATAGAATAATAGGAGGGGCGTTCTTTCGTCTCAAAATCGGAATAATATGCATTACTTAAAGTAGTTCTTTCGGGCATTCAATCAAAGCAGATACTTTTGATGAATTGAGTTGAGATATTGGAAAACAATCTTTTTGATTATTTTTTCATTAGAAAAAAAAGTGGATTCTTAGTCCATTTCTAGACTCTTTCTAGATTCAAGAACTAAGTCCGAAGTCAAAAAAAAAAGAGTGAATAAATTCCTAGGTTTTATACCTTAGAATAGAACTCGTGCCTAAGAGAAATATTCGATAGATGACATACAGTTAACGAATGAAATTTTCAGTAACAATTCAGAGGTGAAATAATGGCAAAAAAGAAAGCATTCCCCCATCGTTTATATTTTGCATTTATAGTCTTTTTACCCCAGTGTATCTCTCTCTTATTTACGAAAAGTCTGGAATCTTGGGTTACTAATTGGTGGAATACTAGCCAATCCGAAAATTTTTTGAATGCTATTGAAGAAAAGAGTATGATAGAAAAATTCATCGAATTAGAAGACCTTATCCTCTTCGACGAAATCATCAAGGAATATTCGGAGACACATCGACAAAACCTTCGTATAGGAATCCACACCGAACTAATCCAATTAAGCAAGCTACATAACGAGGAGCGTATTCAGACGCTTTTGCACTTATCGACAAATATAATCTCTTTCGTTATTCTAATTGCTTATTCTATTTTGGGTAAGAAAGAACTTGTTATTATTAACTCTTGGGCTCAGGAATTCTTCTATAACTTAAATGACACAACAAAAGCTCTTTCTATTATTTTGTTAGCTGATTTCTGTCTCGGATTTCATTCAACCCGTGGTTGGGAACTAATAATTAGCTCTGTCTACAAGGATTTTGGGTTTGTTCCGAATGATCAAATTCTATCTTGTCTTCTTTGGATGCTTCCAGTCATTCTAGATACCTTTTTTAAATATTGGGTTTTCGACTATTTAAACCGTGTCTCGCCGTCACTTGTAGTGATTTATCATGCAATAAATAAGTGAAAAATGATTTATGGACATGAAATGAATCTAATTCTTTTAGTTGGAGATAAGCAAAGCAGTGAAAATTGTACTTACTTTTTCTATTTCTCCCCATCCTGTCCTATAATATTATTATTCCAGTAAATAGCAGAATCGTGGATAGGAAACTAGATTAGTGACCTACTCAATTTATTGTAGAAATTTTCGCTATCAATGGACCATGCAAACTAGAAATACTTTTTCTTGGATAAAGGAACGGATTACTCGATCCATTTCCGTATCGCTCATGATCTATATCCTAAGCCAGCCATCTATTTCAAGTGCATATCCCATTTTTGCACAGCAGGGTTTTGAAAATCCACGAGAAGCGACCGGGCGTATTGTATGCGCCAATTGCCATTTAGCTAATAAGCCCGTGGATATTGAGGTTCCACAAGCGGTACTTCCCGATACTGTATTTGAGGCAGTTGTTCGAATTCCTTATAATATGCAATTGAAACAAGTTCTTGCGAATGGTAAAAAGGGGGCTTTGAATGTCGGGGCTGTTCTTATTTTACCGGAAGGCTTTGAATTAGCCCCTCCCAATCGTATTTCTCCTGAGATGAAAGAAAAAATAGGCAATCTGTCTTTTCAGAGCTATCGCCCCAATCAAAGAAATATTCTTGTGATAGGCCCTGTTCCTGGTCAGAAATATAGTGAAATCACCTTTCCTATTCTTTCCCCAGACCCCGCTACTAAGAAAGATATTCACTTCTTAAAATATCCTATATATGTAGGTGGAAACAGGGGAAGAGGTCAGATTTATCCCGACGGTAGCAAGAGTAACAATACCGTTTATAATGCTACAGCAGCTGGTATAGTAAGCAAAATCATACGAAAAGAAAAGGGGGGATACGAAATAAACATATCGGATGCATCAGATGGACGTCTAGTCGTTGATATTATCCCTCCAGGGCCAGAACTTCTCGTTTCAGAAGGAGAGCCTATCAAATTTGATCAACCATTGACGAGTAACCCTAATGTGGGCGGATTTGGTCAAGGAGATGCAGAAATAGTACTTCAAGATTCAGTCCGTGTCCAAGGTCTTTTGCTCTTCTTGGCATCCGTTATTTTGGCACAAATCTTTTTAGTTCTTAAAAAGAAACAATTCGAGAAGGTTCAATTGTCCGAAATGAATTTCTAGATTCATGGATTTCTCGACAGAAAGTTCGTAAAAAGAACGAAACTCTTTTTCTCGATTTATCAAAAATGAAAGTCTAAAAAGCCTTTGACTTGTTTATACTTTTTCTAGAAGATGAAAGTAATTCCTTCTACTGCATTCCTAGTCATAGTCTGTAGCTTGTGAAGAAGACTATTTGACTTGACCCCGTCTTTCTTTGTTTTTTATCTAACTCGGGATGGTGTGATTATCTTACTATTTGTCCGATTTCAATGTCATAAAATGCATCAATATCAAGAGTTTTGTTGATTAATTCAATTCGTCTATATACTAGACATACGGAATATAAGTCAGTGGGAAATTGAAGGGAAAACTGAGGGGTAACAAATAATTCTAGTAGGGATTCTTCGTCGTCCGAGTCCTCGACACAAGAAAAGGAATTTTCGAAACCCCTTTCTTGTGTCGAAATAAGAATGATTCTTGATTCTGTTCATCAACGATTCCTAGTCTTAGTTTCGATTTTTTCTAGATGTATTAGAACTGATTTTTGATTTCTATTTCTTACGTCTCTACTTATTCTAGAATATAGCATAATCTAACTTTCTAGAATATAGCATAATATAAGTGGGGCACAAAGACAAAAAGAGGGGTCCATTTTGTGAGTAAATAGAACTTCTTCAATGAACTTCTAAAAAAATGTCAATGAACTTAGAAAAAATAAATTTTGATCAGAGGCTAAACGAAATAGAATAAAGGTTTATTAGTTAAAAAAAGAGTTTGATTTGAATAGTACATTTAGTCAATTTCACTTTATCTCTTATTTAGTTCAGTTTTAGTTTAGTTTTATTCTGTAAAATGAAATTTCATCAATAAGAATGAAATATAAATAAGAGGAAGGAGTCTTTATGTCACGTTACCGAGGACCTTGTTTCAAAAAAATCCGCCGCCTGGGGGCGTTACCGGGACTAACTAATAGAAGTCCCGATGATCTTAGCAAGAAAAAGAAATCGGATAAAAAGAAAAAAAAACAATATCTTATTCGACTACAAGAAAAACAAAAATTGCGTTTTCATTATGGTCTTACAGAACGACAATTGCTTAAATACGTTCGTATCGCCGCAAAGGCCAAAGGTCCAACAGGTCAGGTTTTACTACAATTACTTGAAATGCGCTTGGATAACATTCTTTTTCGATTGGGTATGGCTCCGACTATTCCCGGAGCTCGCCAATTAGTTAACCATAGACATATTTTAGTAAACGGTCGTATAGTAGATATACCAAGTTATCGCTGTAAACCCCGAGATACTATTACGGCAAAGGATAAACAAAAATCTAAAGCTCTGATTCAAAATTATCTCGATTCATTGCCTCAGAAGAAATTGAAAATGCCACCCCATTTAACTCTGAAACGAAGTCAATCTAAAGGATTAGTCAACAAAATAATAGATAGTCAACGGGTCGGTTTTAAAATAAATGAATTGCAAGTCGTAGAATATTATTCTCGTCAGACTTAGACCTAACGAAAAGAAAAGAAAGATTAGACTAAGGTAAGGTACGGACAACTTTGCCCACTTTCGGGGACGTAAATTAACCTAAGGGTAAAATAAATAAGGCTTTGATCCGTATTTTTCTCCCATTTAGCATAGACTGCGAGTGAGATTTGCATTCCTTATCTCCTCTTTTCTTTCCAGTCTTTTACGTGCCACAGCCATTAGGACTAGATAATCTATCTCAAAGAAAGGTCTAACTGTATGGAATAATGGTATCGATTCTTATTTGAGCTATTGCGGTTAGTAAGATCAGTGAGTTGGGGGAAGGTACGGAAAGAGAGGGATTCGAACCCTCGGTAAACAAAAGCCTACATAGCAGTTCCAATGCTACGCCTTAAACCACTCGGCCATCTCTCCTACATAATGATTATTACCCAAAAACCGAGTGAATTGCGAGTCATTTATATCCATTATTGGGTAGGTACGATTAATCAACTCAAACTATAAAAATTATGATAAAGAGAAAATTGTTTTCTTTCGAAAACGGTTCAAAACAATTCTATTCATGTTTGCAAAAACAATGTTCTCGTCTTTTTAGAGATTTTGACCCGATTAAATCCCTAAATTAGATACATTCAAAAATGAGAAACTCAAACGAATCGACTGATTCAGGGATCGAGATTTTCTAGACTATGATTAATGGATATCGGTAGATCGTGATTCTACTTAGACTACGATTCTATACCATAAGAATTCGTAAACTGCTTTCGACTCCAGTTTTCGGGTTATCAACAACATTGATAAACCATACCCACATTTTCTATTTTATTGTATAGTGGATATCCTCTATGTACACAATACAGATGAAAATCGTGGGTTATTCACTTTTCATCATAGAATGATTCTAATCATTTGAGCCTTGTTCGTCTTTGGTTTATAATTCACTTAAAATGTTTTTAGACTGAAATCTAATTAGATTCCAATATTTCGTTCTTAGCTCTTATCAATCCATCTTAGAAAGAAATCCAGTATGATAAGGAGAAAATCAAATGTCAGATTCTCTAATCTATCAAAAAGATGAATAATCAAACCTATCTTACTAAATGAAATTCATATCTTATTATTTTAGATTCATATCTTAATAATGGCGTTGAGTTTCTCTACCCTTTGACTTAGGATTAGTCAGTTCTATTGGGGGCAGAGAAGGGATATAACTCAGCGGTAGAGTGTCACCTTGACGTGGTGGAAGTCATCAGTTTGAGCCTGATTATCCCTAAACTAAAATGGACCATGGGATAACTGGGTTCGAGAATGAAAGTTAGGCGTGTTCCGCGCAGAAAATAGTTTAGATTGAAACAATTTCTATTTATATTTATATAGGGGGGGTAAGTCGATGACCAATGTAAGGGGCTCTTTCATCAGGATATTGAGTTCGTCGGGAGAAAAAAATGCCTATTATGGAACTCGGGGGAACATAGTGTTGATCCTTTGCTGCCTCACTCAGCTTAAAGATGCCGTAGGTACGAAGCGAGACGCAATGGAGCTGGTCAACAAGATGAAGCCATATGTAGTCGATATGATCTGCGGGCAACCAAAGTATAATTGTTCCAGGAGCTAATCGAGGAAATGACTGCAGTCGACGAGAAAATGACTGGAGAAAACGCTAAATTGAAGCCGCTTTTTGAGTCCTTCCTTAGGGAACTGGGCCCGATAATGGACTTGAAACTCACAAAATATTATACTCACCGCAGTTTGGGCTATGAGCAATGTCCGTTTTGCAACAGTCCTTGGGTGCAGAAAGAGATTTTCTGGACGTACCTTACTTCAAAACTCTGCAACAACTCGAGAGGTTTTTTACTTTGAGTTTGATGAAAACTTTTTATCAAGAGTTGGTGGAGTTTGTAAAGAATATGGATCTCTCTTACCCTACTCGGAAGGATCTCATACTTATCCATAACTCTTTATGTCGTTAGCATAACCACTTTATGAAATATGGAGGGAAGTGTGGGAAATGGCCAATACTACTGGAAGGATTCCAGATAATAGGTACTGTAACTGGTATTCTTGTGATCGGTTTACTAGGTATTTTCTTTTCTAGTTCCTATTCTGGATTGGGTTCATCCCTGTAGTAATCATATGAATTGAGTTGTCGACATGAAAGCGTAAGAACTCAATGGGCCTGAAATCATAAGAGAATCCCGTTGAGTTCTTACGAATTCGAATATTTTGTTCGTCTAAATGACAGAATCATTTTCGACTCTTTCCAAAGGCTTCATTCTATTTTTTCTGATGATGGTTTTGAAAAATGAATTTCATTGATTGATTTAGAAGACCTGCGGCTCGATAGTCTCTCTCAAGACTTTCAAGAAAGTTTGAATCAAAAAAGAAATCAAGAATGAAAAAGAAAGTTCGAATCACGACGGAATCACTCGATTCCCGGGAGAACTTTCTATCTATTTTTCAAGAATCTTTCGAGTATAAAGGAGTTTGCATTATTTATCTATATGATCTATAATGATATAGACTAATCATTGGTGTTTTAAGGAGTTTGCATTTTTTCTCTATATGATCTATAATGATATTGACTAATCATTGGTTTTTGAATGAAAAGTGAGAGTGAGAAGGAGTTTGCATTTTTTCTCTATATGATCTATAATGATATTGACTAATCATTGGTTTTTGAATGAAAAGTGAGAGTGAGAAGGAGTTTGCATTTTTTCTCTATATGATCTATAATGATATAGACTAATCATTGGTGTTTGAATGAAAAGTGAGAGTGAGTTTGCATTTTTTCTCTATATGATCTATAATGATATAAACTAATCATTGGTGTTTGAATGAAAAGTGAGAGTGAGACGGTATTTAATTTTTTTATTATATGAACTAGGGTTCGATTTGCAGAGAAATTTGACCTATTTGTTTTAATTCAAATAACCAAATTCTCTATTTCAATAACCAAATCTTTTTGGCTATTACTCGAAATCGTGGATAGGGCAGTTGTAGAGATTTTTTTCTAAGTCGATTCTTTTGATTGTAGCCGCGCATATATGAATATTTTCAAATATTCAATTAGTCTTAATTAGTCCCGCCTTAGTAAGTCCTTTCATCCGTGATGAACTGTTGGGCCAGTCTTACATTTTTTGTCGGTCAACCGAGTTATTCTATTCCACCTCTTAGAAAGAAAAAAATGAAAATCAAAATACTTAATAGCATGGCAATACATTTCTACAAAACTTCTACCCCGCGCACACGCAGGAAGTTTTTATTTTATTTCGATTTTAACCCCAATCGAAGGAAGACGGTTATTATGTTCGTCAATAACAAAAGACGTTTTGAAGAATTTGAATCTGGTGATTTTAACGAATATCAAAACAATCTAGTAATATGGTTTTTGAAAGCGATATTAACTATAAACAGAAAATTGACGGAACAAGACCTACAAAATGCCCAGGATAGCGCTAAGGTGTTCAGTCAGGAGGATATTGAGTTGATTTCCAAAAATTGGTGTTTTTTAAGGGAATTGGGAGACTATAGCGTTAATAATTCTAAATGCTGCCTGACGCAGCTTCGCGATGCCCGAGATCTAGATCGAGACGCAGTCGAGCTGGCCTACAACATGAAGACTTACATAGAATTACGTCTCAACTATCAACCGGACGATAAGCGTGTTCAAATCATCGATAACTTAGAAAACATTTTTACAACGAGAGCTGAAGAGGAAATTACTTATGATGATATATCTACCTTCCCCGGATTCTTCGAAGTTTTGGGGAGGGAGCTGAATGAAATCGATGAGTTAATATCTGAGGTAACTGGGCAGCCGGGTTTGGAGTTGTTCCTTAGGGAAATCGGCCCTAAAAACGTCTTGAAAATCAAAAAATATTATGAAAATTCGACATTAGGATATGATGAATGTCAATTTTGCAACAGCTGTGGGGAGCAAGAGTCGGACATAAAAATTTCAAAATACGTCCCCTGTTTCAAAAGTGCGGCGAAGCTAGAAAGTTTTTTTGCTTTGAGGTTTCGTCGAAATTTTTATACCCAGTTGCGAGACTTTCTAGATAGCTTTTTTCCTGATGATTTTGAAGAATGAATTTCAGTGATTGATTTAGAAAACTCGCGACTCGATAGTCTCTCTCAAGACTTTCAATAAATTAATACTTTCAAATTGAGAATCAAAAACAAAGTTCTCCCGGGAATCACTCGATTCCCGAGATAACTTTCTATCTATTTCTTTTCTATAGATTTCTATAGATAAAGTGAAAGTCTCCGGTGTATAGAGAAGACCTTAGCGTTTAAGAAGTACCCATAGAAAGGATCGAATCCACTCTTTCTTTTGAATTTCTATTTCTTAGTTGACTACCGAGTTACTCTCAAAAAGGAACAATTTGAATATGGAATAGTGGAATAGAAAGCCCATTTTGAATGATTCTCTTTTTATGTTAGTTTGTACAGTCCAATTCTTTTCGTTGTGGCATCTTTTTTCCACGACAAAGGGAATGATTAGAATTATAGAATGGATTTCTACCTATGCCTAGATCGCGGAGCAATGGAAATTTTATTGACAAGACCTTTTCAATTGTAGCCAATATCTTATTACGAATAATTCCGACAACTTCGGGAGAAAAAGAGGCATTTACCTATTACAGAGATGGTGCGATTTGATTCTTTTTTTGATTCTTATAAATCCGATTGACTCTAAGCTGGATGAATCGTTAGTTGCTATTATCAAAGAAATACGCGTATATGTTCTATTATATTGTTAGATTATTCGTGGTCTTACGAGAAAGACACACCATTTTGGATCGGAATGAAAAGAAAAAGAAATCGACGCTTATTGACGGTAAAGTTTGGAAATAGAACAACTCCTTCTGTTGTGTATCCTCAATTAATGCAGCCTCAGATGCTATCTTTTCAATTGTCGATTCTAGTATTGAGCGAAGGTTTATACCTATAGGTTCGTTAGTACAGGTCAATCTTACTCTACTAGTAACAATAGGCAGCATAGGGGAAGAAGCACTACATCTAGGAATCCATAACAAAAACCTTTGTTATAAATGATCCCTTTCCTTAGTAGGCTCGGGACTAAGAAGAATGGTTGGGACAACAAACATCCATCGTGTTTGTATTTTGGATACCTGTATAACCATCGAAGGCTCTTCAAGTGACTAAGTCCTGGAAATTAGAGGGCGCTGAGAACAAAGAAATTGTTGGAGTTCTAATTTTTATCTAATACCTATACCTTTGATGTTAAGAAAAGATCTCTTGCAGGAAGGTTGGCTAGAAATTTCATGTAAAAATACCAGCCCTGCTCATTTCATAATTAGAATATTTTCATATTTTTTGATTCCCGATTTTCATTATGCATATAAGAGAGGAGCCGTATGAGATGAAAATCTCACGTACGGTTCTGGAACGGAGATTCTTTGAATTGAATGACGACCGTAACGAATGTCAGCTCAATCCGAAGGCAATTATGCGGAAGCTTTACAAAATTATTATGAGGCTATGCGACTAGAAATTGATCCCTATGATCGAAGTTATATACTGTATAACATAGGCCTTATCCATACAAGGAACGGAGAACATACGAAAGCTTTAGAATATTATTTTCGAGCGCTAGAACGAAACCCATTCTTACCCCAAGCTTTTAATAATATGGCCGTGATCTGTCATTACGTGCGACTATCTCTACTATAGAAAGACAGATCAAATCCTCTAGGAAAAATGAGAACAAATAGCTTTCTACATATGCATCGTCTAAAAAAACGATTTTTATCAGCTGTAGAAAATAAAGAAACTTCGTAGAAGTCGAAATAGGAAGAAAGAGAGATGCCTAGCTGGTTTATTCTATGGATAAAGGATCTAATTGAGAAAGTAAGCACCGTCAAGATCAATTAGCGGGGTTTTGGACAGATACAATAATAACTGCTTACTTATCATGATGTGCAATAAATGTTAGGAATTCACTTCTGTAATAGAGTCGACCTACTAAGATATTGAGCAGCGGTGTAGAATCATATCCCAAAGATAGTACGTCTTTCCTTGAAAGACTTTTTCAAGAATTCTATATAAATTTGAATATGAGATGAAACGGAGATAGTTACCTTTCAGAAAATTATAATGATAGTGGAAATGCCTATCTTTTATTCTTAGGAGGGTCGGATAAAAGATAAAACTAAAACGGATTATGAATCCAAATGAAAGATTTCAGTTTGAAACTCATGTCATTAGCTTCTTTTGGTTAACCCGATAAATGGGAGAGATC